AGTTAATCCTGCTGTGGACCAAGCTATTATTGCAAAAATAGGTAAATACAACCAACTATCATTAAGAATTTCATCTTTGGACCAAAAACAAGCAAGGGGTGGAATACCAGAAAGAGAAAGTGTACCCAATAAAAAAGCAGTTTTTGTAATTGGTACATGTTTTCTTAAACCGCCCATAAGAACCATATTCTGACTTTTATCTGGAGAATATCCAACAATAGCTTCCATCGCATGAATAATTGATCCAGATCCTAAGAACAACAATGCCTTCGAATAAGCATGAGTAATCAAATGAAATAAAGCAGCTCGATAAGACCCCATACCTAGAGCTAACATCATATAACCCAATTGAGACATTGTAGAATAAGCTAAGCTTTTCTTAATATCTTTTTGAGCAAGAGCTAAAGTGGCTCCTAAAAATAATGTTATTATACCTATCAAAGCTATTAGATTTAGAATGTAAGGTATAACTATGAAAAGAGGAAGAAGCCGAGCTACAAGAAAAATTCCTGCTGCTACCATAGTAGCGGCATGTATAAGAGCCGAAATGGGGGTAGGCCCTTCCATGGCATCAGGTAACCATACATGAAGTGGAAATTGGGCGGATTTAGCAACAGCGCCGGCAAATAATAGAGAGGCGCATAAAGTAACAAATAAAAAATTAACTTCATTATTAGAAACCAAGTTATTGAATATTTCAAACAAATCCCGAAATTCGAAACTACCTGTTATCCAATAAAAACCCAAAATTCCTAATAATAAACCAAAATCCCCGACACGATTAGTTACAAACGCTTTTTGACAAGCATTCGCGGCACTGGGTCGTGTGAACCAAAAACCTATTAATAGATAAGAACACACTCCAACTAATTCCCAAAAAATATAAATTTGTATCAAATTCGAACTAGTAACTAATCCCAACATTGAAGTATTGGAAAAACTCATATAAGCAAAAAATCTCAAATATCCCTGATCATGAGACATATAATTGTCACTATAAATAAGAACCATAATTCCAACAGTAGTGATTAATATCGACATAATAGAAGTAAGTGGATCAACCAAGCAGCCAAATTCTAAAGAAAAATCATTATTGATGGTCCAAGACCATACATATTGATAGACAGAATTATTATTTATTTGCTGAATAGAAAAAAGGGCTGAAAAAACCATAACTATACTTAATAATAAAACACTAGGAAAAGCCCACATACGGCGAAGATTTTTTGTTGCCGTTGGAAAAAGTAGAAGTCCTGTTCCAATTAAGATAGGAACTGGAAGTGGAATGAAAGGTATAATCCATGAATATTGATATGTATATTCCATAAAAAAAAAAAAAAAAAAAAATTATCTTAATTAATTGTTTCTGAGTCACCGGTTCTTATTTCTTTTCTTTTGAAAGGGGTCGGTTAATAAAAAAAAATTAAGATATATAAAATAAAACTTAAATAGAATTTTCTAGCCTTAATTATTCTGAATCTTTCCAAACTACTTCAAATATTTAAAATCAAGAGGTTATAATTGGTCAAATGATATAAATAAGTCACTAGTGAAAAATAAATACGTATTTAATTTTATTAATACTGAATTGTTAATATTAAATTCAAATTTTTAAATCAAATTTTATGAAGATAAAAAATGAAAATTCGAATTTTCATTTTAATTATTACGTATTACAATAATTTTTTTATATCTATAGAACAAGGATAAATAATTATACCAAAAACAGTATTTGATATGAATCATAAAGCCCATAACTAAAACTATTTATTGTAATTCGGTTATTTAGAATCATTAACCAATTTGTTTTGTAACTAATTGTTTGTCTTCCATTACAATAAAAGCTATTTGTAGGAAATGCTATGATATCCAACACTTTAATTTTACGGAAAAAAAAAGGGGGAAAATAAAATGCCTTTAAATTATGTATTTTGTATCCTTTAACAGATTAACTACTAGTCTCATTTGATAATTAAAATTTTGTGGACTCTTTCTTCGAGCTTGAACAATTAAATTAATATTAAATTAATTAATATAATAGAAAAAATTATTAAAGTTTTTTTTTTAATGAAGCGGGAGAAGGGTTATTAAACTTTTAGATTTTTTTATTACATGTATAAATGTAACACGACGAAAATAGAAAGAAAACGAAACGGACAATCTTTCTTTTTTTTTTTATTATTTTTTTTTTATTTTTATCAACTTCAATCTATTTGGCATAGTGTACCTTATCGTTCTTATTAATATTTTATGTGATTTTTAACCCCCCCTTTTTTTTGGAGTCTAATTTAGAGAAAAAATAGATAGAGAGTAGTAAAGAACAATTGATTTTGAACAATAGATGTCTTTCACATCCAACCGAAAAACCTATTATAACTTTTTAATGGCAGTTCCAAAAAAGCGCACCTCTATTTCAAAAAAACGTATTCGTAAAAATATTTGGAAAAGGAAGGGATATAGGGCAGCATTGAAAGCTTTTTCGTTAGCGAAATCTCTTTCTACCGGGAGTTCTAAAAGTTTTTTTTGTGTAACAAATAAATAATCTGAATCGTTCTAATAACTAATAAAGTAATATAATTTTTAACTAATAAAGTAATATAATTTTGTTTATAGTTTATTTATAAGATTTATAAGTTATAAAAATGATAAATAATATTTATCAATTATAATTAATATTAACATCATAATAGTATAGTAAAAGAATAAATATTAATATATAAGATAAATTACAATATAAACAATATACATTAAAAATAAAATAAATAAAAAAAATAAAATAAATAAAAAAGAATTAGTCTCATAATGTTTTAATTTAAAACGAATATAAAATTGAATTTGTTTTACTTTAATTTGAAGCCAAATTTTTCTTTCGTTTCTGATATAGATAAGAATTCTGTTGTCTACTGAATTCTAAAAATGAATGGTACTTTTTTGTTTGAAAAAAGGGTAAACGCAAGCGCAAGGTTTCGCCTTTCATTTTAGTATGTTTTATCATTTTCCGGATGGGGATTATCACTTTCCCCATCGCCCTTACTCAATAATAAAAAATAATAAAAAGAATTTTTTTTTTAGTTATATTTTTGATTTTATATTATTATATTTTTGATTTTATATTATAAAGAAGAGGTCGTTGAAACTAATTGATTAAGTTTAAAATGTTTTTTATAATCTTTTAAACCATTATTTTGGGTTTTAGAAATTATTATCACTATATAAATTCCTTAAACCCAATTAAATTAATAAAAGCCCCGTTTCCATTTTTAGGTAGTTATATGACGAATGCGCCAATTTTGAGTGATCTATTTTAGATCCTATGTTTCGATTGGAAGATCGATCAAGATATAATGTATATATATTAATTAAAAATTTTAGAAAATATTTTGAAGTACGGGACAATTTCTATACGAAATTTTTTTATATGATTGATACGACCATCCCAAATACCTAACTTAATGGGTTTGCTAAATCTTAACGCAAATTCTCTACACAACAAAAAATCCTAACGCAACCTAACTATGCAAATATTTACATAAATCTTTTGAGTGTATCGCTGAAATTGTGTTATATAAAAATTCTATTTTTTTATTATTATTAATTGATAAAATGAATTTTTTATTTTAGATTAATAAAATTAAAATAAATGATAAAAGAAATTAATCATTAAAAAATGCAAACGAGGCAGAACATTTTTTTTACTTATATCCAGGGATTGAAGTAAAAATTATCTAGTTACAACTGTTCCATTTTAGTTTTAGGAGAGCATAAAGTAATAGCCTACGAAAAAATACATTGTTAGTTCAGTTAAATAAAATTGACATCCTAAAATACTAAATAACTAAATAAAAAGATAATAATAAGAAAAATCAATATTATTAACGTTAACGAAAACGTTTTAATCCCTAATTTTTAAACAAGTTTTTATTCATCAATTTGAATGTTTTCCTAAAAAAAAATATTGGATTGAATTAACTCCTTCAAGCTCGACGATTGAATAAAAATAGGTTATTATGATTTCGAATAAGCCGCTATGGTGAAATCGGTAGACACGCTGCTCTTAGGAAGCAGTGCTAGAGCATCTCGGTTCGAGTCCGAGTGGCGGCATGGCATCTTCTAAAAGAGTAAGTCCTATAATGAATTCAATTCCCGATTTCAATTCCTATAATTGAGGGACGCCCTTATTAATTTAATAATTTTTATGATATTTTCAACTTTAGAGCATATATTAACTCATATATCCTTTTCGATCGTTTCAATTGTAATTACAATTCATTTGATAATTTTATTAGTCGATGAAATCGTAGGACTAGATGATTCGTCAGAAAAGGGGATGATAGCTACTTTTTTCTGCATAACAGGATTATTAGTTACTCGTTGGATGTATTTGAGGCATTTACCATTAAGTGATTTATATGAATCATTAATTTTTCTTTCGTGGAGTTTTTCCATTATTCATATTATTCCGTATTTTAAAAAACATAAAAACCATTTAAGCGCAATAACCGCGCCAAGTGCTATTTTTACTCAAGGTTTTGCTACTTCGGGTCTTTTAACTGAAATGCATCAATCCGCGATATTAGTACCCGCTCTCCAATCCCATTGGTTAATGATGCACGTAAGTATGATGGTATTGAGCTATGCAGCTCTTTTGTGTGGATCATTATTATCACTAGCTCTTCTAGTCATTACATTTCGAAAATTCATAAGGATTTTTAGTAAAAGCAATAATTTAGAAAATGAGTCAGTTTACTTTAGTGAGATTCAATACGTGAACGAAAGAAACAATGTCTTACGAAACACTTCTTTTATTTCGTCTCAAAATTATTACAGGTATCAATTGATTCAACAATTGGATCGTTGGAGTTATCGTATTATTAGTCTAGGGTTTATCCTTTTAACCGTAGGTATTCTTTCGGGAGCAGTATGGGCTAATGAAGCATGGGGATCATATTGGAATTGGGATCCAAAGGAGACTTGGGCATTTATTACTTGGACCATATTCGCTATTTATTTACATATTAGAACAAATAAAATTTTTGAAAGTGTAAATTCTGCAATTGTGGCCTCAATGGGCTTTCTTATAATTTGGATATGCTATTTTGGGGTTAATCTATTAGGAATAGGGTTGCATAGTTATGGTTCATTTACATTAACATCTAATTGAATAAAAGACTTGACGAATATAAACATAGGACGGTATACAGGTATATATACGAAAACTTCATGTAAACAATCAAGAACCATTTGAATCATTTCCATTACTTGATTCAAATGGTTCTCACAAATTCAAAAGATATCTAGTTATAATAGAATTCCAATTTATTTATTTTACTTAAAAGAATATAAAAGACTCATTTTTTTATTGTACAATCAACCATTTTTAAAATCATGGGATTTCAGTTTCATTTTTTGGTTTACTCACAAAAACTATCGAAAAAAATAATTGGATATAATAGCTTCGACCTTGTCAACTGATAATGATAAAACGAAATCGGGATAAACACCAATACCTATTACAGGTAAAAGGATAGAGATCGAAACAAATAATTCTCGCGGTCCAGAATCAAAAAAATAAGAGTTTGGGGCATTAAAAAGCTTGTATCCATAGAACATCTGGCGTAACATAGATAATGAATAAATAGGAGTTAATATCATTCCAATTGCCATTACAAAAGTAATTAATATTTTTGTCATTAAAAGATATTTTTGACTAGTAAGTATTCCAAAAAAAACTAACAATTCGGCAACAAAACCGCTCATGCCCGGTAATGCAAGAGAAGCCATTGATAAGATACTGAAAGTCGTGAATATTTTTGGAATTGCGATAGCCATTCCGCCCATTTCGTCGAGATAAACAAGACGTATTCTATCATAACTCGTTCCGGCCAAGAAAAAAAGCGCAGCGCCAATAAATCCGTGAGAGATTATTTGTAAAATGGCTCCGTTGAGTCCTGTATCGCTTATAGAACCAATTCCTATAATTATGAAACCCATATGAGATACAGAAGAGTAGGCTATTCTTTTTTTTAAATTACGCTGACCGGGAGATGTTGAAGCTGCATAGATTATTTGAATTGTGCCTACTATAATCAACCAGGGAGAGAATATAGAATGGGCGTGGGGTAATAATTCCATATTGATCCGAACCAATCCATACGCTCCCATTTTTAATAAGATTCCGGCTAAAAGCATACAAGTACTGTAATGTGCCTCTCCATGGGTGTCTGGTAACCATGTATGTAAGGGTATGATCGGTGATTTGACAGCAAAAGCAATAAGAAATCCAATATAGAATATTATTTCCAGTGCTACAGGATACGATTGATTAGCTGATGTTTCAAAATTTAATGTTGGTTCATTGGAACCATATAAACCAATACCCAAAACTCCCATTAATAAAAAAACGGAACTTCCTGCAGTGTACAAAATAAATTTTGTAGCTGAATACAAACGTTTCTTTCCCCCCCACATGGATAGAAGTAGATAAACTGGAATTAATTCTAACTCCCACATGATGAAAAAAAGTAAAAGGTCTCGAGAAGAAAATGGTCCTATTTGACCGCTATACATTGCTAACATCAGAAAATGGAATAGTCGGGAATCTCGAGTAATCGGCCGAGCCGCTAAAGTAGCTAAAGTTGTGATAAATCCTGTCAGTAAAATGGGTCCTATAGAAATTCCATCTATTCCCAATCTCCAGTAAAAATCAAAAAAATCGATCCATTTATAATCCTCTGTCAGTTGCATTAATGGATCATCCAATTGGAAACGATAACCGAATGCATAGGTTGTTAGAAGGAGTTCTATTATGCATATACCTATAGTATACCACCGAATTATCTTATTTCCTCTATGAGGGAGAAAGAAAATTAAGGAACCCGCGAATATTGGCAAAACTACAACTAGCGTTAACCAAGGAAAATTATTCATGGTAAAAACAAGATAAACTTGGACCAGAAAAACCCGTGCTCAAAATAAATAGTTTTTGAGCGCGGGTTTTTGTCGGTAAAGGTAAAAAAATCAAATGTATTCAAGTAGGGTTTTCTGGAACGTATTAATAAGCCAGACCCATACTTCGAGTTGTTTCATGCCATAAATAAACTCGAACACTCAAGAAATCTGTCGGACAGGCGGATTCACATCTCTTACAACCGACACAGTCCTCTGTTCTTGGAGCAGAAGCAATTTGCTTAGCTTTACACCCGTCCCAAGGTATCATTTCTAATACATCCGTTGGGCAGGCGCGCACGCATTGAGTACACCCTATACACGTATCATAAATCTTTACTGAATGTGACATTTGGATCTATAAATTTTTGAATGTCAGAAAGTTTCGATCTAGTAAACTTGTAAATGAATCATATATTTAGACACCAGATGAATCAATAATTTATCATAATTTTTCTAATCAATCTACTTCTGGATTGACTCATGCGATAGAGCCAAGATACTTTAATTTCTTACATTTTTGAAAACATGTATTATTACGTAATGTATGGTCATGGTAATTCTAATTTATGAATATTAGAATTTATATGATTAATACTACTTATTCAACAAATTCGATTGATTGATACGAGTTGATTTTCTGTTACGATAAATTGATGAAACAATAGCCGGGCCAATAGCTGCTTCAGCGGCTGCAATAGCTATAACAAAAATTGAGAAAATATTTCCTTTTAATTGGCGACTATCAAAAAAATCAGAAAATGTTACGAAATTCATATTAACCGCATTCAGTATAAGTTCAAGACACATAAGGGCTCTAACCATATTCCGGCTCGTGATCAATCCATAGATACCGATAGAAAATAAGTAGGCACTCAAAACAAGTACATGTTCGAGCATCATTGACCAACTCCTTATCAATTTCGATTCATTTCAATATGAACTGAACAACAATTAAACAGATTCAATTGACTAGAATAAAAAAAAGTACGGAACAAAGGCAGATTTTCTATTGTTAATAGAATAGATTGAATAATTTCTATTTTAGACATAAACAATCTTTAATTAAAGAATTAAAGGGAAATAAATGTAATGTAATAAAACAGAGTTTAATGTGCATTGCTAATTCTATAAATTTTTTACTGTCGCGCCACGGCAATTGCACCTATCAAAGCGGCTAAAAGAATTATCGAAACGAATTCAAATGGAAGAAAAAAATCTGTTGATAAATGAATTCCAATTTGTTGACTATTACTTATCAAATCTTGCTCTATAATCTGGTTTGATCTTGTAGTCCAAATAATTCCGTACCATGACGTATCCGTAATAATAATCATGAGTAAAACAAAAATACTTGTACAAACTGGCAAAGTAACCACATCCCCAATGGTCCAAAGATTCAAATCTTTGTAATATTCTGAACCATTCATGAACATCACAGCAAATACGATTAAAACATTTATAGCTCCCACGTAAATAAGGAGTTGTGCAGCAGCTACAAAATAAGAGTTTAATAGAATATAGAATAAGGATATACAAACAAGAACCAGTCCCAATGAAAAGGCAGAATAAATGGGGTTGGTAAATAATACCACCCCCATACCTCCTAGTATAAGAACCGATCCCAAAAAGACTAAAAGAAAATCATGTATTGGTCCGGGCAAATCCATTATATGTAAAATAAGAGATAAATAAATAGAAATGTTTTTCATGACCTTATTGAGACCCGACCAGAAAATTTTTTTTTTATGATTTTTGAGCAATTCCTAATTTAATCCTAAGTAAATAAATACTAAGGGATATGAATAAATGTGAGTACTATTATTGGACTAATTTCATTCTTTATCTGAAAGAGTCGTTCTAATTCTAAACGATATATTTAAAAAAAATTATGGATATATTAATTAATGGATTTTCAATCCAAATTAAGACGCGTTTCTTACCAACCAATCAATAGTTGGTATTTGTAGTTATTGACCAAACAACACGAAAGAAACCTAAATTCCTTCTATATTAGTTATTAGTAAAGTAATTCTAAATTATTCGTTAATAAGAGATTTACTTATTTAATAAGAGATTTACTTATTTAATAAGAGATTTACTTATTTATTTGAGGCGAATTCAAAATTGTTCGAATTGTATAATCGTCAATTACTGACATTGGTAAACGACCCAAAGCAATTTGATTATAATTCAATTCGTGACGATCATAAGTAGAAAGTTCATATTCTTCAGTCATTGATAAACAATTCGTTGGACAATACTCAACGCAATTACCACAAAATATACAGACTCCGAAATCAATACTGTAATTAAGCAGCCGTTTCTTGCGAATATCAGTTTCCAATTTCCAATCAACAACGGGTAGATCTATAGGACATACACGAACGCATACTTCACAAGCAATACATTTATCAAATTCAAAATGGATTCGACCGCGGAAACGCTCCGCGGTGATTGATTTTTCATAAGGATATTGAATAGTTACGGGTAAACGATTTGCGTGGGATAAAGTAATCATGAAACTTTGACCAATGTACCTTGCAGCTCGTACTGTTTGTTGACCATAATTCATGAACCCAGTTACCATAGAGAACATATCGTTAATATATATATGAATAGTTTTATGTTTGTTTATTTCTCTTGTTTGAGACACGTTGGGAATATAGAATGTTACTTTACAGTGAAAAGAGTTGGAAAGAAGTTGTTAATAATAGATTACCGAGAGAAATAGGTAAAAGAAATTTCCATCCAAGATTCAATAGTTGGTCCATTCTTAGCCTCGGTAAAGTCCATCTTGTTGTGATAGGAATGAACAAGAACAAATAAGTTTTAGCTAATGTAATAAAGATACCAATTATCGCTCCAAAAACTCCACATGTTTTATTTATTTCAAAAAGCTCAGAAACATATATGTCCGGAATAGATATATTCCAACCTCCCAAGTAAAGAACTGTTACAAATAATGAAGAAACCAATAGGTTTAGATAGGAAGCAACATAAAATAACCCAAATTTTATACCCGAGTATTCGGTTTGATAACCTGCTACTAACTCTTCTTCTGCTTCTGGTAAATCAAAAGGTAATCTCTCACATTCTGCTAGGGAAGAAATAATAAAAATGATAAACCCTATAGGCTGACGCCACAAATTCCATCCCCAAAAACCATATTTTGATTGCGCCTCAACAATATCAATTGTACTTGAACTGTTAGATAATTATAGTCGGTGATACCATCACTGTTACCATCGCTATTACAGAACCGTACATGAGATTTTCACCTCATACGGCTCCTTGAAGGCCAGAAATAAATATAGGGACCGCGTCAGTATTCTTTTTTGAATCTTGATATGTTTGTAGGATGGATAACTATCGGCCGGTCCCAAATTAGACCAATTGAATTCTGTCTGTTATAATTATTTTAATTCAAAATTAAATAAAAAAAGTACTTCTGAATTGATCTCATCCTTTCTTTAATTTAATAATTTCAATAAAAATTTCAATTCTTCTTTGTTCAGTAATAACTTAACTGTTCAATAAAATACTTCTTGTAAAAATATCAATAACCCGTTGGTTTCACGTACGAAAAAAAAATTCGATATTAATTAATTAATTATGACACAAATTATATATCTATTAATATGTATATGGGAAAGAATAAAAGTAACAAAGAATAAATAAAGTATATCTTTTTTTTTTTTTCGTTCCTATTCTTCTTTCTATTTCTGAGAAAAAGAGGGCTTTCAAAATAAAGTAAAGGATTATTTCGTTTCGAATAGTTATTTATTAAATCGGTGGATAGGAGTATACTCTGGATTGGAATCGTGTCATGGGGAGTACTGCCTGATCATTTCTACCAACTTAAAGCCCCAATTAGTATTCTTTGTTTGTATATTATGTAAAAATGTCCTTTTGGAGAATTTACATAATCTCCATTACTAATCCTTTACATATGTTCGTGTTTCTAACCATCCACTCGTTTTTGCTCAATCCCCCGTTATGCTAATACATAAAAATGATAGTGAAAACTCAATACGGTTGATCTTTTGAACCCGCTTCAAGTCAGGATGACTAATCAACCAATCTTGGGGGAAACGGTCTCTTCTGTTTATGTTTATTTCCGCTTAACTCTCTAACTCTTATACATAGAAAATGAGAATCAATCTTTTTACTGCGAATTTATATATAAGCTGTTTTCTTTCTTATATATAAGCTGTTTTCTTTCACTCATATAACTATTTGATTTAGTTCATCAACCCGAATAATGAATAAAAAAAAAATTAAGATATCTACTCAATCCATTCCAACCCTTTCCTTGAAAGGAAGGAATAGAGAAAAGTTTCTGTCTATGTATCAACGAATCGCACGTAGAGATATTGATAACACACATAAAGTTAATGGTATTTCATAACTAATCGATTGAGCAGCAGCTCGTAGACCGCCTAAAAAGGAATATTTATTATTTGACCCGTATCCCGACATAAGAAGTCCAATTGGAGCAATACTGGAAATGGCAATCCATAAAAAAACACCGATATTGAGATCCGCTAAAACAAGGTGATATCCAAAAGGAACTACTGAATAACTTACTAAAATTGATATGACTGCTATGGATGGCCCGATACTGAATAAACGAGTATCCCCCCTAGATGGAAAAAGATTTTCTTTGAAAAGTAGTTTTGTCCCATCTGCTAGAGCTTGAAGAACTCCCAAAGGGCCGGCGTATTCAGGTCCAATACGTTGTTGTATCCCTGCCGATATTTCTCTTTCTAACCATACAATTACCAGTACGCCTATTGTGATTCCCACTACAAGAGTCAAAATAGGAACAAGAACCCATAGAATTCCATAAACCTCTTTAAAAAATTCTAATCTAGAAAAAGAATCGATATCTTGTACTTCCGGTGTATCAATTATCATTTCAACGATCAACTTCTCCCATAATGATATCTATACTACCTAGTATCGTCATAATATCAGCCAATTTCATTCTTTTAACTAACCGCGGAAGAATTTGCAAATTGATAAAACCCGGCGGGCGGATTTTCCATCTCCAAGGAAAACCACTCTGATCCCCTATGAGAAAAATTCCCAATTCTCCCTTTGGGGCTTCTACTCTCACATAAAGTTCTTGTTTCGGCAATTCAAATGTAGGAGACGGCTTTTTACTAATAAATCGATATTCAAAATCATTCCATTCCGGATTCCTTTCTCTATCAAAGTATCGTATTTCTAAATTCTCATAGGGTCCCCCTGGAATTCCTTCCAGGGCCTGTTGAATAATTTTTACGGATTCTATCATTTCACCAATTCGGACTAGATAACGAGCCAATGAATCTCCTTCTTTTTGCCACTGTACTTCCCAATCAAATTCGTCGTAACATTCATAATGATCAACTTTACGAAGATCCCATTGTATTCCGGAAGCTCGCAGCATTGGTCCCGATAAACCCCAATTTATTACTTCCTCTCTACCAATAATGCCTACTCCCTCGACTCGTTCTAAAAAAATAGGATTTCGTGTAATAAGTTTTTGATATTCAGCAACTCTTGTTAAAAAATAATCGCAGAAATCCAAACATTTATCTATCCAGCCATGAGGTAGATCGGCCGCTACTCCTCCGATACGAAAATAATTATGCATCATTCTCATACCGGTGGCAGCTTCGAATAGATCATATACTAATTCTCTTTCTCTGAAAATATAGAAAAAGGGAGTTTGTGCACCAATATCCGCCATAAAAGGACCGAGCCATAACAGATGAGAAGCTATACGACTCAACTCCAACATAATTATTCTGATATAGCTGGCTCTTTTAGGTACTTGAATATTTCCCAACTGTTCCGGTCCGTTTACAGTTATTGCTTCTGTGAACATAGTAGCTAAATAATCCCACCGTGTTACATAAGGCAAATATTGTATAATTGTTCGATTTTCCGCAATTTTTTCCATTCCTCGGTGTAAATAACCCAATATTGGTTCACAGTCAATAACATCTTCACCATCTAGAGTAATGATGAGTCGAAGAACACCATGCATTGATGGGTGGTGGGGGCCCATATTGACTATCATGAGGTCTTTTCTTGTAGCCGGTATATTCATAGGTTTTTCCTCGATTCATTCTTTCATGAATTGCTGAAAACGAAAAAAAGTTCATTAAAATTCAAGATCTAATAAATCAAATAATTCAAAATGCCTTTATAAAAATCAAATTAACGAGTTTTTGACTCCCGAATATCCAACCGATTAATTAATTCTTTATAACATATTCTATTTTTCTTTGACAAATAAGACAGTAATCGTTGGCGTTTTCCCAGAATTTTACGTAAACCTCTCTGAGATAAATAGTCTTTTTTGTGTAATTGTAAATGTGAAGTAAGTCTTCGTATCCTATTGGTGAAACTAACTATTTGAAATTCAACAGATCCTCTGTTTTCGTCTTTTTCTTCTTGTGAAATAACTGAGATGAATGAATTTTTTACCATAAACTGAAATCTTCTCTCCCCCCCTCTTTTTATTTTAAGATATTTTTTATTGATAGATATCTTTATTGATCAGTAATAATAATGCCCCTAATTTTTATTTGGTATATACAAAAATTTGTATTTCGTTATTCATTTCTAATTTTTTTAATTTAATAAAACTTACTCAATCCTATTTTCATTTAAAAATTGGATTTGAAAGGGGATACAAAAGTATGGTTGGTTTCTTCACTCACAAAAGATAAAAGTTTAGACCTAAAATAAGAAAATTTTGTTCATTCTAGATCTAATTGATATGTCATTGAATTAGTATCATGTATCAGAATGGAATGTAAGACAATGTATGCGTGCATCTCTTTGTCGTCATAGACCAGATATGGTATGGGAAATATAGGAAAAATGTACTATTAATGAATTTTCAATCGCGGATACATATGTATCCTTACCATACTGAAACAACTGCCATTATTGGTATTAAACCAATAACGATTCATACAAGCTAAATCTTCTAATCGATAATTGGGCCAAAGAAATAGCTTTAATTTTATAAGTTTTTTTTTATATTTTTTGCTTTTATCCACAACTTGACTGTTTACCTCATTCCCATTACAAAAAGATGCCTTTCTATGTCTATTCTTAGAATTTAAACAAATTAGAATTCGCAATTCTCTACGACGTCTAGGCGATAAAATATTTTCAGGAACAAACAAATCATAATTTTTTTTATATCTATTTCCAGTCATCTTTTGATGTTTTGTAATGACTTCATCAGAATTCTTATCAACATGTTTTTTTTCTCGGTATCTTTGATTTATTTGATGTTTACTTTTATGAACTAATGAAATACCGAGGGTTTGATACATAATAAATTTTCCATCATTTTTTATAGCTAGACGAATTGGTTCAATAATCAAAAATCCCCTTTTAATAAATTCTGTAAGAGTTACATCTTTCTGAATCGTCAAAATATCCAGACTCATTTCGCCCCTTTGAATAGAGGATATAGTAATTTCTCTTGGATTTATCAGTCTAAGCAGGAGACAATATACGTTGATGTTATTGATTATTTTTTTATTTAAAGAATCATCCCATCTCAATTGAAAATACAAATACCTTTTTAGGAAGAAATCAAACTCCGCTTTTGTATTGATCTTGTATTGCTTTTTATTTCTATGTTTTTTCATGTCCGATCCCGTATAATCTTCTTCAACATCTTTTTCTTGGTTTGAAAGAGCTGATTTAAGATCTGCTTGGCCCGTGGATTCTTTTTCTCCTTGATTTCGGTTTTCTAATTCAAGAGATTTTTTTTCATTCGACGATATTGATATAAAAGGATCTCTTTTTTTATTTCCAGTGATGCTTTTGTTTTCACTAGCATTTTTTTTTATATTAGAATGAAAAAGTAGTAATTTAATTGGTATAACCCACGGTTTCATTTTATACGTATTATAAAGTCTCACAAATTCTGGCAAGAACCAAAGTTCCAGATTTGATATGGGACGACTTAGTATTTCTTCATTCATTCCCATCCAATCCAAAAGGGGTTTTTGATTGGATAGGTTGATTTTTTGGTCTTGCTGAAGTGTGAGATAAAAAAGACCATTATTATTGATTTTATCAATTATTTGATACTTATTAACCCTAGTCCTAGTCTTAGTATATTTATTACTGTTAGTGTCAGTATCAATATTGATCCAGGCCTCAATATCGACCTTCGTTTTAAGACAAAAATCGAGAATTCTCCAATCAAAAAATTTTCTATCCGTATTTTTATCCATATCTCGAATATCATCTTCTACCATATTAAATGATTTTTGTTTATGTGTGTTGTAATTATAAAAAATATCTTGGTTAGTTTTTACTTGTAATGGTGATCCATAAATTGAAGAGTACTTCTTAGTTTCAGAATTTATAGATTTATATGCTAAAAGATCATATCTATATTGTTTTTTAAAATTATCCTTTTGATTCAATAATAAATCCGTTTCAATTTTTGTTTTTTTTTCGTAGTGAATTAATTCATCTTTTTCATATAAATCACACAAATCTTTATATAAATCTTTATTTTGAGCTATACAGTTCAATATATTTCGCCATTTTTGTGGTACTACTCTAGACCATTTAATTTGAGATACATCACATTGATATTGATAATGACTCCTTAACCAATTTGTCCATTGATTCATTCCAGAATTGCGAAGATTCTTAGGTCTTAATTCGGAATGAAATAGTTCTTGTCTTACAACAAAAAAATCCTTTATTTCATTCTTAAGAAAAAGGGGGGTTCCATTATATTGAAATACGGATTTCAATTTCTCTAACTTAATAAGTTGGGTTTGTGATAATTTGTAAAATACATATGCTTGTGAAAAGTAAGATAAGTCAAAAAAAGTCTTTGAATTTTTTTGACTAAGACTAATATTAGTATTAGAAAGTGACTCTTTTATAATCGAAATAAATTTAATTAAACTTTGATTTGTTTTATTAATTCTTTCTTGATTTGCTTCATTACTGTTAATGTTTTTATTAATAATTTTTTTTGTTGATTCAAGAAAAAGCTGTGTATTGATACTAGGAATATTAATCATAGATAGAAAGATATCTATGTATATCTTTTCAATGAAAAATATTATAAAATAATGGGATTTACGGATTAATCGAGCAGTTCTTCTTTTTAATATCTGCCAAATATTTTTTTGTGATTCCAATCTTTTATCATCATAACTTATTTTGTTAGAACTCAAACTTCTATCTGAAGTTATAAATCCCTTTTTCTTGTCTTTTGTAATTTTTTCTATTTGATTTATGATTGTGTTTATTCTATCAGTCAGATCTTGCATTTTTTTTTCTGTTAATGAATAATTTGTCCAATCCTGAGATCTAATTTGAATGGACGATTCCTGAATCATCCGATTACTGATTATTGAATCTTTTTTAATTTCACTCAATTCATATACTTCTATTTCTCTCAATCCAAATAATATAATTGGGTTTATTTTTGAGAGTTCTTTTATTATTTCTTTTATAAACAGAATGTTTTTAATGATCCATTTTTTTGGTTTTTTTGAGACATTTACAAACAATTTTGTTTGTTCTTTAAAAATTCCTAGAATTAGAAAACATTTCTTTTGCAATTTTTTCATTTTTTTTTTGAGTTCTTTTAAAATCGGTTCAAAAAATGAAAGTTTTTTTCTGGGAGAACCAAAAGGTAGTTCAGCTTCCATTCCAAAAATTGTTAAAAAACAAAAATCATTTTTTTGACCTTGCTTTTTCATTGGATCGTTATAAGGGGCTCGTAACTTAGATCTGTGCCAAGGTTTAAGACGAAAAGGAAATAGGATCTTGATCTGAATGCCGTCTGTTAACCAGTTTTTTGGAAATTCTTTTTCTGATAATTGAACGCCGTTATAGGTACATTTAACATGCATTTCTCTATTCCAATCCTTTAAGTCCTCATACCATTCCGGAAATTGAAATAATAGTATACGGACGATATTTTTAGCTATTATCAATGAAGGTACTATAATATATTTTCTAAGAATTGATTGGGTTACTAATAAAAAACCTCTCATTACTTGAGCAAGTAAAATACTATCCCAGGCTTCCGCTATTTGTATACGCACTTTCTCCTTTCTTTTGTCTTCTTCTTTTTTGTCCTCCTCTTTTTTTTTCGCGCTTTCTTTTGTCTTTTTCTCTGTATAATTCGAAATTGTGAATTCTGTGTTTTGCCACATCCAATTTCTAAAAATTTTTTTCATCCGTTCAGAAATATCAAAAAAAAAAAAAAAAGATTTGTCTATTCGGTCCAAAAAAAGAGGGGAATGTGCATTTGCTTCAAAGAGTTTCCAAGTAACTGTTTTACGTCTTTGAGCGCGCATGGAGCCTTTGATTATGTCTCGACGAAAATCCGATTGTTGGGAATAACGTATCAAAGCAACTTCGCCTGTTTGATCAGTATTATTAGTTTCTTTGGTATTAGTATAAGCATCAGTATTTTGTTGGTTATCAGTAAAAATCACTACACGTTTGGATTTTCTTGAACGAATCTGATGATCCTCTACCACAGTTTCTT